GAAAAGGATTGTTATTCATGACCTCCCTCTCAAAGCGGGATGCGTCATGTTGACTGAACATTTCATTGTTTTCGTCAAAACAATACCTGATCCTCGGATACCACAGAATCCCAAACAAGGATCCAGCGGACTTCTTGGCGTCTTCCTGGACTTTACAGAACCAGGAATTAACCTCGAAAGGGAACGCCCGAAAGAAAGATTTATATCGTTTCCTCGGGTTATCCTTTAACCGTATGGGTCTCATGTTGGAAGCTTTGGCCTTCCAGGTCGGTCTCCAGCTAATCCCTGATTTAAGGGGAATAGTGGAGATATCAGGGATATACTTCCTAAACAATAGAGGCACTTTATTAAGTATCTCTACTGAGGCCATCGCAACCTTTCTAAGGTCCGATGGAGGGGACAGTATAGATTGGAAGGTCTCCTTCGACACTGGCTTGGCTAGCTTTATAAGCTTGGCCATAGTAAATGCCGAAAGGTAGATCTTAACAACTACATCCGCCCTATCATCCCGCCTTCTTATAAGTTTTCGATGGAATGGCGCGATGATCCTGGGTATACCTGATCTCGTTAGGGAGATGGGAACAGATAAGGAGTTAGGTTTGGAAGGCTTAGACACATAATAATACTGCATCAAGCAAGTCGACGCCTGTTTTAAATATAAAGCAACAAAGAGCCAACCTGACTTCATCTGTAACCTCCTAACCTGTTTTAGCAGGTAGTGTAGACCAAGACAGACCTCCCTAGTTAGCCCGCCAACAAAGCCAGACAGCAATCAAGAGAGTGGGGCAGTCTCATCCCATGAAAGGTAAGGAAGGACTGCAGCTTTCCCGAGTGGAAGAGGTTCAATTCAATCGACTCTGACTTTGAAGCCCGGCCGGGTGAAGAAGCCTCAGCCCGAGCTTTGACTATGACTACGAGCAGTTGGGATCACATTCGAGGAGGTCAAGTCGGGTTGAATAGATGAGTGTCACGGCTAAGTCCGGGTCTTGTCATACCATAAAAAGAGCTGAGTTTAACGGTCAGGCGAGAAGCTCCTTTCAAAGGAAGGAGTGTCAGGCAACTCAAAGGCCAACCCAAGATCAGCTGAATCAGATCGCTTCCTCTACTTTGAGGGCTGGGTGAAGGCAATGAAGGAAAGCAAAAGTAGAACTAGAACGAGAGGCGAATCAGAGAAGTGAAGCTGCTTTCTCAATAGGTGACGCAGCGGACAGGGTTCAAACTAGTACTGGACTGTCTGAAAGAAGCAAGAAAGTCAGTCATCGTTGCTTTGCTTCCTTAATTAGATTGACTCGTTAAGTTAGAGATTAGATGGTACACCGATGTCGGATTATTTTCCTTCACAGCAGGGCAATCCCCTTCCTGTCACGCTGGACAACAAAGGGGCTGTCGGCTTATATATAATTATATATAGTTCCAATCTTGAACTTTAACTTTCCTCAGCTTCAATTCTGCTGTGACCACAAAAATGGAAAGACTTTGATTCCATGTACTCTATAAGCTCGATGTCCTAATCATATAAATGAAATGGATAGCTAAGAGTTAATCCCTCTCGAAAGGGAGTGAAGTGACCCGTTAGGGTTCAAGCTATGAATGTAGAGGTGAGGGCTGGCTGCCACCCTCTTAGAATACTACCCCTGTTTCCGTAATATATTCCCCTAACGCTAGACTGAAAAAATGAACTCCCCTATCATCCGCATAAGGGCTCCCAAGGCCCCTTCTTCTTGTTATGGTCGATTGTTTGGCTTGAGCTTGAGTGGGTCGAAGATTGGAGGCTCGGTAAAGGCCTTTTCCCTTAATTATTAGAACGGACTAGGGATAGTTTTACTATGCCATAGTAGGGTGGAATCCGGGGCGAATGAACCACTTTTTTAGAACTATACTACATTGAAATAGCCCTAAGATGCGGTGGTTCTGCATATGGGAGCGCTTGAAATGGTTTGGTTTAACCGAATGCTCACGTCGGTGTTGCTGAGCCCTTTCGCTCCTTGAATCACTGAGAACAAACTTTCTACGATCCTATAGTGGCTTATCGTAGCTAACAGATGATCTTCACCAAATTTGGTCAGCAAGCATGTAGCCCGATCCGAACGCAATTACATGTCTCAATACTGACTACCTATACCCGGACCCGGGCCGGAAAGGGCTAAATATAGCCCAAAGAATGTTCGCCCTACACCGAGAATTTGTAAGGGACTGTCTCAGTCAAGTTGATTTGGGGTTGTGTTCAATAACTGCCGTCCCATCCCTCATTACGGATGCGTATTTTGCGCCTGTCTCGTTTCTATTCACTTTTTTGGTTTTCTTGAAAAAATCTTGCACTTTCTGTTTTAGAGATGGCCTTGCGTAGGTGCTATCTTTACTGAGGTTTTTCCTACCTAGCCTAGCTCAATAAGGGGAAGAATGCCCTTACTTTGAATCTCTAACATTCTTCTTCACTTGCACACTTGCATCAACATCAAAGGCTTATCGATCCCTTTTGAGTCTGATGTGGCATATATTG